GTTATCATAGCTTACCTTAAAGCATAGCACTGAAAATGCTAAGACGGTTATACCTGATTACACAAGGTCTTGGTCTTAAACCCCTTATTACTTTTACCTCTAATTATACATGCAAGCCTCACCATTACAGTGAAATAGCCCACCAACACGCCAATCGGAGCAGGCATCAGGCAACCAAGCCCAAAACGCCAAGCATAAATTAAAGCCACACCCCCACGGGCCAGCAGCAGTAGATAATATTAGGCTATAAGCGCAAGCTTGACCTAGCAAGAGGACACTCAGGGCCGGTTAATACCCGTGCCAGCGACCGCGGTTACACGACAGACCCAAAATAATACTAACGGCGTAAAGCACGACTAAAAATAAGTTAAAACATTAGGAACGAAGCCAAACTGGGCTGTAAAAAGCCATAAGCCATACTAACTACCCTAATAATTAACAACTTCAACTCGTGAAAGTTAGGATACAAACTAAGATTAGATACCCTACTATGCCTAACCATAACATAACAATAAAACCACCAATTGTTCGCCAAATAACTACGAGTAAAAACTTAAAATTTAAAAGACTTGACGGTGCCTCAAAACAACCTAGAGGAGCCTGTCTAATAACCGATACCCCACGATTAACCCAACCCACCCTAGCCTAACAGTCTATATACCGCCGTCGCCAGCCTACCTTGTGAAAGAAACAAAGTGAGCTTAACAGTCATACACTAATACGACAGGTCGAGGTGTAACTTATGGGGGGGTCCAAGATGGGCTACATTTTCTAAATCAGAAAACACGAATTAACCTATGAAAAAGAAACTGAAGGCGGATTTAGCAGTATGCCAAGAACAACAAACCTAACAGAAATCAATGCAATGAGGTGCGTACACACCGCCCGTCATCCCTGTCAACCAACTACCAAAATTCATAAACTAAAACTAACTACTAAAGCAGGGCAAGTCGTAACATGGTAAGCGTACTGGAAAGTGCGCTTAGAAACAAAAAGTAGCTTACAAAAAGCACTCGACCTACACTCGAACGACATTATACTAATCTTTTTGAGCTGAACATAAACTTAACGCAAACATATATAATACACAAAACAAAACATTTGACTAACCAAGTAGATGTGATCGAACAGTAAATAAATCACTCAGTACCGTAAGGGAAACTATTAAGCAACAAATAGCAAAGACTAACCCTTGTACCTTTTGCATCATGGTCTAGCAAGAAAAAAAAGACAAGAAGAATCATAGCCTTCACCCCGAAACCAGATGAGCTACTTTAAAGCAGCCTAATGGGCACACCCTTCTCTGTAGCAAAAGAGTGGGAAGACTTAAAAGTAGAGGTGAAACGCCTATCGAATCTGGAGATAGCTGGCTACCCAAAAAAGAATTTTAGTCCAACCCTAAAACTAAAAAAAATTATTATTTAACTTAGGGAAAATCAATAGGGGTACAGCTCTATTGAAACAGGATACAACCTGAATTTGAGAGGAAATTACCAACCTTCAACCAGTAGGCCTTAAAGCAGCCAACTAACAAAATATCGTTAAAGAATTTAAACAAAAATTCAAGTATCAAACAAAAACTCCAAAATAACTAAAGGTAGACCCATACCCATGGATATTATTATGCTAGAACTAATAATAAGACAACCTCTCCACATGCACCCATCCACTAGACTCGGATAAACCACTAGCAATTAACAGACCACAGTAGGTATAAAACTAACCAATACACATCTAAAATAAACTGTGAACCCAACACAGGTGCATTATAAAGAAAGATTAACTATTATAAAAGGAACTCGGCAAACAAAGATCCCAACTGTTTAACAAAAACATAACCTTTAGCCAAACAAATATTAAAGGCAACGCCTGCCCGGTGAATAATTAAACGGCCGCGGTACCCTAACCGTGCAAAGGTAGCATAATCATTTGTCTACTAATTATAGACCTGTATGAAAGGCAAAATGAGGATCTAACTGTCTCTTATAATAAATCAATTAAACTGATCTCCTAGTAAAAAAGCTAGAATAACACCATAAGACCAGAAGACCCTGTGAAGCTTAAACTAAACTATTAAACCAAATAATAACTACTTTTGGTTGGGGCGACCTTGGAAAAAAAAAGAACTTCCAACATAATGACCATACCTCATATAAACAATAGGCCAACAAGCCAATAAATGACCCAGTACAGCTGACAATTGAACCAAGTTACTCCAGGGATAACAGCGCAATCTTCTTCAAGAGCCCATATCAAAAAGAAGGTTTACGACCTCGATGTTGGATCAGGACATCCTAATGGTGCAGCCGCTATTAAGGGTTCGTTTGTTCAACGATTAATAGTCCTACGTGATCTGAGTTCAGACCGGAGCAATCCAGGTCGGTTTCTATCTATGAATATGCTTTATCCGGTACGAAAGGACAGATAAAGCAAAGCCAATACCAAAAGCACGCTTTAACAAAGATTACCTAACCATATCAACCAATAACACGCTTAAACCAAGACAAGGTTAATTAAGACCCCCTTAATTATTACATGCTCCTACTAAACATCACAAACTCTTTACTTTACATTCTATCAATTCTTATCGCCGTAGCATTCCTCACTCTACTAGAACGAAAACTCCTAGGATACATACAACACCGTAAAGGACCCAATTTAGTAGGTCCAATAGGCCTACTACAACCAATTGCAGACGGTCTAAAACTAATCACAAAAGAAGCAACCAAACCAACAATATCCTCACCTATCCTATTTACACTATCCCCGATTATAGCACTAACCCTAGCACTAACATCCTGAGCACCAATACCAATACCATCCACATTAATCAATATAAACCTTGGATTATTATTCATTATAGCTATATCTGGCATATTCACTTACACCATCTTATGATCTGGCTGATCCTCTAACTCAAAATATCCACTTATAGGAGCTATACGAGCCGTGGCACAAATTATCTCATACGAAGTCACCCTAGGACTAATTATTATTTCAATAGCTATTATATCAGGCGGATATTCACTTATAATATTTATAGAGACTCAAGAACACATATGACTACTTCTCCCATCATGACCCCTAGCCATAATGTGATTCACATCCACACTAGCTGAAACAAATCGATCCCCGTTTGACCTAACAGAGGGTGAGTCAGAACTAGTCTCCGGATTCAACGTAGAATTCTCAGCTGGGCCATTTGCACTACTATTTCTAGCAGAATACACCAACATTTTACTAATAAATACACTATCGACCATAATATTCCTAAACCCCGGCACAATAAACCCTCAACTATTCACTGTTAATCTCATAACAAAAACAATAGTACTAACAATCATATTCCTATGAATCCGAGCCTCATATCCACGATTTCGGTACGACCAACTAATACACCTTTTATGAAAACAATACCTTCCCCTTACCCTAGCTATATGCCTACTTAACACCTCAACCAATATAGCATTCTGCGGAACACCACCACAATGTGGCGTGCCCGAGTCAAGGACTACACTGATGAAGTAGATACGGAGACAATATCTCCCGCCCCCAAAGCCAGCATTTTACTTAAACTACTCTTTGCCAAAAAATAAACAACTCTCCTAGGACCCCCCCCCTACCCCCCCCAACATGTTTAATCCCAATTCCAACTATAATGTATCTCTTAGCTTATAGTCTTTATTTCACTATGTATAATTATACATTAATGATTTGCCTCACGCCTAATAAACGAGAATTATACTATAATTATTTGTATAAAAAAATGGTATAAACACATTAAATTTACCCCCACATTACTCAAACGTTCCATGTTATCTTCGGCTACCTATTATTAGTAATCATGACTATCCCGTTCCAAATGGCATCCCATGATGTAACCCAGCCCGTGAAATCCTCTATCCTTCCACTAAAAACACACAGTCCCGCTTCTCACGTCCATATACTGTAACTCCTCCCTTAATGTTTTTTCCAAGGCCGCTGGTTACACTCTCAAGATCATCTCAATGGTCCGGAACCACCCCGCCCTACTTGCTTTTTAAGAGGCATTTGGTCGCACCCTTTATATTGGTACATTCACCCTCATGTTCTTATCACGTATGCTCGATCCACCCCTGGTTGTCCTTTTTTTCTCTACCTTTCACCTGACACCCATATATGCTCGTTACCGTTCCCCTCACCGGGGTAGACCATCTAGTACGGGTGGAGCTATATTCTTGGCCTAGCACATTCCCTACCCTCGGATATATTCTTTATGCTTGTTAGACATACTTTTTTTCCGACCACAAATTTTCATTATTCCCTTATTATAAATTTACCGCAATAAATACTTTTCAAACACCACATTTTTTAAAAAATTGAAAAAAACATGCGATAAAAATACAATATTCCATCCTTCCCAAAATCTCATAAAATTACCCCCACACCAACGCACTCCCCCCCATAAAAATAATTTATTATAAAAATAGCAAACACAATTTTTACAACCGGGAATTTTACTTTTTTCCCCAGAGAAAAATTTCAAATGCCAAAATACCCCCGCTACAAAAATAGTCATTTCTAGGACACTTTTTAAAATCTCCCGTGTTTTTATATAATTAAGGTAGCAAAGTCAGGCCATGCAAAAGGCTTAAAACCTCAACACAGATGTTCAAATCATCTCCTTAATACCTAGAAAGTTAAGACTTGAACTTAAACCAGAAAGCCCAAAACTTTCTATACTACCAATATACTACTTTCTACAGTAGGGTCAGCTAATTAAGCTATCGGGCCCATACCCCGAAAATGCCACATGGCCCCTACTAATTAACCCAATATCCTGACTAATTATCACTACAAGCATTATCATAAGTACCATTGTAATTTCATCAACAACACACTGACTCATAGCCTGAACATGTCTAGAAATTAACACCCTAGCCATAATCCCAATTATCTCAAAACCCAACCACCCACGAGCAACTGAAGCAGCAACAAAATATTACCTAACTCAAACCATAGCCTCAACAGCTATCCTATTTGCAGCCACAACAAATGCCATAAATACTTCAAACTGAGATATCCATCTTACAACAGAACCAACAGCCACAACCATCATCACTTTAGCTCTAATAATAAAAATAGCAGCAGCACCATTCCACTTCTGACTTCCAGATGTATCACAAGGATCTACAATCCTAACAAGCATAACCATCTTAACCTGACAAAAAATTGCACCACTAATAATTATATTAATAACTCACAATAAAACCAACATTATACTAACACTTACATCGGCAATCCTATCCATTATAATAGGAGGCCTTGGAAGCCTAAACCAAACTCAACTACGAAAACTTTTAGCCTTTTCATCAATTGCCCACACAGGCTGAATCATAGCAACTATAACAATAACACCAAACATTTCAATACTAACCTTCATAATCTATACTATAACCACAATTCCAGTATTCTTAATAATTAACACTACAACCTCAACAACAATTAAAGATATTGGAACTATATGAACCAACTCACCACATATTATAATAATTCTATCTACAACTATTCTATCTCTAGGAGGACTACCTCCCCTCTCAGGATTTATACCAAAATGATTAATCCTAAATAATATAATCTCACTTAATATAACTGTAGAAGCCACTATAATAGCAATATTATCCCTACTTAGCCTTTACGTATACATACGACTAGTGTATTTATCATCAATAACTCTACCACCACATACCACACTAATACCACTAAAATGACGAACACTAAACAAAAAACATCATACTATAACTCCAATCCTAGCAATAATATCAACCCTGATTCTACCATTATCACCAAACATATAGAAACTTAAGTTATACTAAACTAGGAGCCTTCAAAGCCCCCAAAAAAGGCCACTTTAGTTTCTGACTAAAGCCTGCAAAAACACTACATCTCCTGATTGCAACACAGATATTTTAATTAAACTAAGGCTCCCTGGGTCAGTAGGCCTCGATCCTACATAAAACTAATTAACAAATAGCTGTCCAAACCGGCGGACTTTAACCCAGCTTCTCCGTTTTTAAACGTAAGGGAAAAACGGAGAAACCCCGGGCAGCTGCCTACTCCAGATTTGCAGTCTGACATGTTGTACACCTCGGGGTTTGATAGCAAGGAATATCCTATTCATAATTTTACAAATTACCGCTTTAATCAGCCATACTACCTGTGTTCATTACTCGTTGACTATTCTCAACAAATCACAAAGACATTGGAACCCTATACCTACTATTTGGCGCATGATCTGGCCTAATCGGAGCTTGCCTGAGCATTTTAATACGAATAGAACTAACTCAGCCAGGGTCATTACTAGGCAGCGACCAGATTTTTAATGTACTAGTTACTGCTCATGCATTTATTATAATCTTCTTCATAGTAATACCAATTATAATCGGCGGATTCGGCAACTGATTAATCCCATTAATAATCGGAGCTCCCGATATAGCCTTTCCACGGATAAATAATATAAGCTTCTGACTCCTACCACCAGCACTGCTTCTTCTCCTATCTTCCTCATATGTTGAAGCCGGGGCTGGCACAGGATGGACCGTATACCCCCCATTGTCAGGTAATCTAGTACACTCCGGCCCATCAGTAGATCTAGCAATCTTCTCCCTACACCTAGCAGGAGCCTCCTCCATTCTAGGAGCAATTAACTTTATTACAACATGCATTAACATAAAACCAAAATCCATACCAATATTCAATATTCCCCTATTTGTTTGATCTGTACTTATCACCGCTATTATACTACTACTAGCCCTACCCGTACTAGCAGCAGCAATCACCATACTATTAACCGACCGAAACCTAAACACCTCTTTCTTTGATCCTTGTGGAGGGGGGGATCCAGTACTATTTCAACACTTATTCTGATTCTTTGGTCACCCGGAAGTGTATATTCTCATCCTACCAGGATTTGGTATCGTATCAAGTATCATTACATTCTACACAGGAAAAAAAAACACATTTGGATATACAAGTATAATCTGAGCAATAATATCCATTGCTATTCTTGGCTTTGTCGTCTGAGCCCACCATATGTTTACTGTGGGGTTAGATATTGATAGCCGAGCCTATTTCACAGCGGCAACAATAATTATCGCAATCCCAACCGGAATTAAAGTATTTGGGTGGTTAGCCACTTTAGCAGGTGGTCAAATTAAATGACAAACCCCTATTTATTGAGCACTTGGCTTTATTTTCCTATTTACTGTGGGCGGAATGACAGGAATCATCTTAGCAAACTCTTCATTAGATATTGTACTTCATGACACCTACTACGTAGTAGCACACTTTCACTATGTTCTATCAATAGGGGCAGTATTTGCTATTATGGGGGGACTAACCCACTGATTTCCACTATTTACAGGCTATACCTTAAATCAAACTATAACAAAGACTCAATTCTGGGTAATATTTACAGGAGTAAACATAACATTTTTCCCACAACACTTCTTAGGCCTATCTGGCATACCACGACGATATTCAGACTTTCCAGATGCCTTTACCATATGAAATACGCTGTCTTCAATCGGATCAACCATCTCTATAGTAGCAGTACTAATATCCCTATTCATTGTATGAGAAGCACTAACTTGTAAACGAGAAATTCATATGCCCCTAGGGAAAAAAACTCACGTAGAATGGTTTTTTGGCTCTCCACCACCATATCACACACACACCGAACCAACATTCATACTAAATAACACATATGCCCCAATTCGAAATCTTATTTCATATATAGAATGACCTTGACCCGAGAAAAGACAGGTTTAATCTGCCATCTGTTAATTTCAAGTTAACCGCATACTATGCTTTCTTCCCGAGAACCTAGTAAACATATTACATAGCCTTGTCGTGGCTAAATCACAATCTCTGTGGTTCTCAATGCCATACGCAGGACAACTATCCCTACAAGAAGCTATAGGACCAACCATAGAAGAAGTAATCTTTCTACACGATCACGTTCTTCTACTTACCTGTCTAATAACCATAGTAATTACAATATTTACACTAACTGCAACCTCAACATCTCTGACTCACAATGATCCAACAGAAGAGGTAGAACAACTAGAAGCAGCCTGAACAGCTGCCCCAATTATAATCCTAATTCTTACAGCCCTACCATCAGTCCGATCTTTATACTTAATAGAAGAAGTATTTAATCCATACCTGACTATCAAAGCAACAGGACACCAATGATACTGAAACTACGAGTATTCAGATGAAACTCAGATTTCATTTGATTCTTACATAATCCAAACAAAAGACCTACAAAATGGCTCACCACGACTACTCGAAGTAGACCACCGCATAATCATACCAGCAGGTCTACAAACTCGCATTGTAGTAACTGCAGAAGACGTTCTTCACTCATGAACAATCCCCTCACTTGGAGTAAAAGTAGATGCAGTACCGGGACGACTAAATCAACTTCCACTAGCCACATCACGAGTTGGAGTATTTTTCGGACAATGCTCAGAAATCTGTGGAGCAAACCACAGTTTTATACCTATCGCAGTAGAAGCAATTCCACTGCACTACTTTGAACAATGGTTGATCTCAGAACAATCACTGAGAAGCTTTATATAGCATTAGCCTTTTAAGTTGAAGAAGAAGTTACTTTCCTCAGTGATATGCCACAACTCGACACAATTTATATCCTAATAATCTATATGTGAACTTGAACAATATTATATCTAATAATACAAAAAATTAAAACCACCCTAATAACAGCAAACCCAATAATTTATCCCACACCTAAATCAACAATCACTCTACAATGACTATAAACATATTCGAACAATTCACAAGCCCAGAACTACTAACAATCCCTATAGCCCCACTATCTATATTACTTCCAATCCTCTTAATTCATAAAAAATCAAAACTTCTGGGAAACCGGATAACTACCTCAATCATTTGACTATTAAAAATCACCATATTAAATATCACTAATCAACTCTCTCTGTGTGGACAAAAATGATGTAAAATCCTAACTAGCCTACTAATCATAATTTTACTTTCAAATCTATTAGGCTTACTACCATATACTTTTACAACAACCTCCCAACTATCAATAAATATAGCTATAGCAATTCCACTATGAATAGCTACAATTATTACTGGAATAATGAAAAAACCATCTATTACACTAGCCCACATACTACCAGAAGGCTCTCCAACCCCTCTGATTCCATTTATAGTCATCATTGAAACAATTAGCTTGCTAATACGACCTCTTGCACTTGGAGTACGACTTACAGCTAATATTACAGCAGGTCACCTTCTTATAACAATAGTTAGCACAGCCACACTAAATCTTATCAACACACATATTACTCTTAGTTTTATAATATGATTACTATTACTACTACTTACTATTTTAGAATTAGCAGTAGCCTGTATCCAAGCTTACGTATTCGTACTACTAATTACCCTTTACTTACAAGAAAATACATAATGACTCACCAACTTCATCAATATCACCTAGTAGACTCCAGCCCGTGACCCCTAACAGGAGCCATAGGCTCCATACTACTAGCATCAGGACTAGCACTATGATTTCATACAAACACTACAACAGTACTAAAATTAGGGCTACTAACCCTATTACTAACTATATTCCAATGATGACGAGATGTGGTACGAGAAAGCACATACCAAGGACATCACACAAAAGGAGTACAAAAAAATATACGATATGGTATAATCCTATTCATCACATCAGAAGTGTTCTTCTTCCTTGGATTCTTCTGAGCACTATACCACGTAAGTCTAGTTCCCACCCCAGAACTTGGAGCAGAGTGACCACCAACCGGAATCACTCCACTTAATCCAATAGAAGTACCACTACTAAACACAGCAGTTCTCCTCTCATCAGGGGCAACAATTACATGATCACACCATACTATAATAAAAGGAAATAAAAAAGAATCAACCTACGCCCTTATACTTACAATCGCCCTTGGAATTTACTTTACAGCCCTACAAGCATCAGAATACATAGAAACCCCATTTACTATCTCAGATAGTGTATACGGCTCACTATTCTTTGTAGCTACAGGATTTCACGGATTACATGTAATAATTGGAACCACCTTCCTAATAATCTGCATAATTCGCCTTATTAAACACCACTTTACAATCACCCACCACTTCGGATACGAAGCCGCTATCTGATACTGACACTTCGTTGATATTGTATGACTATTCTTATATATTTCAGTCTACTGATGAGGATCCTATTTCTTTAGTATAATAGTACAAATGCCCTCCAAGCATTAAGCCCCTCAAGGGAAGAAATAATGAATCTTATTACTCTTATTATAATAGCCATAATAACATCAACAGCACTATACATAATTAATATTCACATTATCACTAAGCCTGATATTAATAAACTATCACCCTACGAATGTGGATTTGATCCTCTAGGAAATGCTCGAACTCCAATCTCCATTCAATTCTTCCTAGTTGCCATCTTGTTCATCCTATTTGACCTAGAAATCGTACTATTACTTCCAACCCCATGAAGCATAAGCACAAATCCACCAAATACAACTATTATACTAATTACAACACTACTAACAATTCTCACATTAGGCCTACTATACGAATGATTACAAGGCGGACTAGAATGAACTGAATACTGCGGTAGTCTAACAGACATTTGATTTCGACCCAAAAGAACTTATCTATATAAGCCACAGTAATGGGACTAACAAAAATCGCCTTATGCTTAATATTTATAATCACTATCACCACCATATCAACACAACATAAACATCTGATATTAGCTCTAATATGTGTAGAAACAATAATACTTATTGTATTCACAATACTAGTTATATTTACTTCCACCTCACTAACGATATCACAAATTCCAATACCTATTATTCTACTAACAATTTCAGTATGTGGTGCAGCTGTGGGTCTAAGCCTAGTAGTTGCAATTACACGAACTCATGGAAACGACTTCCTAAAAAACTTAAATCTATTATAATGATAAAAATTATTTATACTACCATAGCACTTATTCCCATAGTACTACTACTAAAACCTAAAATACTTTATCAAACGACAACCGCATACTCGTTTATAATCGCCTTCTTCAGCTTAAGTTTATTAGAACCAAACTCTAATATATATCTCCATCTTGACCACACATCAGCCCCACTACTATCGCTTTCATACTGACTTCTACCAATAACTATTATGGCCAGCCAATATGCAATAACTAAAGAACCCCCACAACGACAACGAACACTACTTACAACCCTCATCCTACTACAACTATTTATCTCTATAACATTCATAGCTTCTAATCTAACCCTAATATACATTATATTTGAAGCTACTCTAATTCCAACCTTAATTATTATTACACGATGGGGACAACAAGCTGAACGCTTAACTGCAGGTACATACTTTATACTTTACACACTAACAACCTCAATACCTCTATTAATAGCTATTATATTTCTCAATAATGCAACAAAGACCCCAACCTTATTCATACAAATAGCACAATCAACTAGTCCCTGAACAGAGCTTATATTATGAGTAGCCTGTTTAGGGGCTTTTTTAGCAAAAATACCAATCTATGGCCTCCATCTATGACTACCAAAAGCCCACGTAGAAGCCCCAATTGCAGGCTCTATAGTACTAGCCGCAATTCTACTAAAACTAGGAGGATACGGCATTATTCGAACAATACAAATTTTACCAACAATAAAAACAGATCTATTTATACCATTTATTGTTCTTGCTCTCTGAGGGGCCACACTAGCCAACCTAATCTGTCTTCAACAAACAGACCTAAAATCCCTAATCGCATACTCTTCCATCAGCCACATAGGGTTAGTTATTGCCGCAATTATAATCCAAACACAATGAAGTCTAGCAGGAGCTATAGCCTTAATAATCGCCCATGGATTTACCTCCTCCGCACTATTCTGCTTAGCCAATGCCACCTACGAACGAACTAAAACCCGAATTATAGCCCTTACACGAGGATTTCACAACATCTTACCTATGCTTACAATCTGGTGGCTATTAACAAACCTAATAAACATCGCAACTCCACCCACTATAAACTTCACAGGAGAACTACTAATTGCATCCTCACTATTCAACTGATGTCCAACAACACTCATTATATTTGGACTATCAATACTTATCACAGCATCATACTCTCTCCACATATTCCTATCAACACAAATAGGCACACCACTATTAAACTCTCTAACATACCCCACACATACACGAGAGCATCTTCTTATAATACTACACACTACCCCCCTAATACTAATCTCCCTGAAACCAGAACTAGTCCTTTAATGTGTATGTAATTTAAAAAAAATATCAAGCTGTGACCCTGACTTTAGGAACACCCTCATACACCGAGGGCGCCACAAGACCTGCTAACTCTTTAATCTGGAACTAACTACCAGCCCCCTCTACTAAAGGATAACAGTATTCCATTGGTCTTAGGCACCACACTCCTTGGTGCAAATCCAAGTGGTAGAAATGAACTGAATCTCTCCAACAATTACACTAACTATCTTCCTATCTCTAACTATAGCCATCTTCCAACCCCATAATGCCAAAAAAAATCTAATAGTACTTTTTCTAATTAGTCTAATCCAAATTAACCCACTACTAAATAATAACGAACTAACAATATCACTAACATCACTAATCATATCACCAACAGAAAATATTAATGTATCCATCACACTAGATACACTATCAATCTTGTTTACTTCAATTGCCTTATTTATTACATGATCAATCATTGAATTTTCTAATTGATATATAACAACCGACCCAAACAACCACAAATTTACAAAATACCTGCTAATATTCCTAATTACAATATTAGTAATTATTACAGCAAATAACATATACCAACTCTTCATCGGGTGAGAGGGCGTAGGAATCATATCTTTTCTACTCATCGGATGATGATATGGACGTCAAGATGCCAATACAGCAGCTCTACAAGCTATTATTTATAATCGAATCGGGGATATTGGTCTTATTATAGCAACCGCCTGACTAATAACATCATCATCAATCAATATACAAGAACTTATTACTCAACATGAAACAATTAATACTATCCCAATAATAGGCCTATTAGCAGCAGCTATGGGAAAATCCGCACAATTCAGCCTCCACCCATGACTACCATCAGCTATAGAAGGACCAACACCAGTCTCAGCCCTACTACACTCCAGTACAATAGTAGTAGCCGGAGTATTCTTACTAATTCGATTACACCCTATTATACACAATAATAATACCATAATAACCCTATGCCTACTACTTGGAGCAACAACTACAGTATTTGCCGCTGCAGCGGCGACTACCCACTCAGACATCAAAAAAATCATTGCACTATCAACTACAAGCCAACTAGGCCTAATAATAATTATAGTCGGATTAAACCAACCAACTCTAGCATTTTTACATATAATCACCCACTCATTCTTTAAAGCCGCACTATTCCTATGCTCAGGCTCTTATATTCACAGTCTAAATAACGAACAAGATATTCGAATAATAGGGGGATTATCAAAGACTATACCAATAACATCATCATTTATAACTATCGCTAGCTTCTCACTCATAGGAATACCCTTCTTATCAGGATTTTACTCAAAAGACACTATTATCGAAACATTAATTAACTCACACACTAACTCATGAGTAATACTAACTACAATAATCGCAACCATTCTATCCGCCTGCTATAGCACAAAAATCATACTAACCACAATAACAGGATACCCACGAACCCACCATAACACTCACAATGAAACAAAAGCTATTATTAACCCACTAGTCCGACTAGTCTTATTATCAATTCTAATAGGAACATTAACAAAAGCTTTAACCCTACAAACCACAACAATAACAACAATACCAAAACCAATTAAACTCATAGCACTAATCGCTACTATAACTGGAATTCTATTATCGAAAGACACCTTTTACATAACTTACCACCTCAAGCCCAAAAAACTCAATAAACAAAGTTTAATGTTAAATCAACTAGCCTTCTTCAATATCCCCCATCGAGCCATCACAATAACTACACTAAAAATTAGCCAACAAATATCAACCGAGTTAATAGATCTATGGGCTGTAGAAAGTTGAGGGCCAAAAGGCCTTTCAAACACACTAACCCCTATAATTTACATATCAACACAACAAAAAAACATAATTAAAAACTATATAACCATATTTACCTCTAGCATAATTCTAATCCTACTTATAACTTATACCTAAAAGGACGCAAACCCCCTAATCGAGATCAACTTAAAATTACTAAAACAGAAAATAACACAACCAATAACCCCCAAGAACACACAATTAAACCTACCCCACCATTAAAATAAAAAACACCACCCCCATTTACCTCTAAACAAATCAAATCCTCTCAATTAGTATAAACTAACAAACCACCAACTTCCCCAAACAAATATAAAACAACAAATAATACAAATACAAAAGTAATAATATATTTAACACCAACAATCTTAAAAATAACACCATCCTTCTCCACACTTACACAATACCCAAAAACAACAATTAACCCCCCTAAATACACAATATACATTACTAAAGCTGAAAACGTACGACCCAAAGCAACTATAAAAACACAACAAAAAAAAGAAATCCCTATTAAAGCAATAACCCCATGATATGGTACAGAAACTAGACTCAAAATAAAAACACTCAAAGCTAAAAATACCAAAACAAAACCAAAAAAATAATTCATTATAACCATTATTTTTGCTCAACCGAGACTTGCGATCCGAAAAACCACTGTTGTAAATCAACTACAAAAATGTCAAACCAACACATACTCCTACTATTCAACCTACTACCTGTAGGATCAAATATCTCAACCTGATGAAACTTTGGATCAATACTACTAACCTGTCTAGCTCTACAAACCATAACCGGATTCTTCCTAGCAATTCACTACACAGCCAACATTAATCTAGCCTTTTCATCAATTGTACATATCATACGAGACGTTCCTTACGGGTGAACAATACAAAACTTACATGCAATTGGCGCATCTATATTCTTTATCTGCATCTATATTCACATTGCACGCGGACTCTACTACGGATCCTACCTAAATAAAAACGTATGACTATCTGGAACCATATTATTAATTATTCTTATAGCAACAGCCTTCTTTGGATATGTCCTCCCATGGGGCCAAATATCATTCTGAGCAGCAACAGTAATTACAAACCTACTAACAGCTGTACCATACATTGGCACAATACTAACAACCTGACTCTGAGGCGGGTTTTCAATCAATGACCCAACTTTAACTCGATTTTTCGCTCTACACTTTATCCTTCCATTTACCATTATCTCAATATCCTCAATTCACATTATACTACTACACACAGAAGGTTCCAGCAATCCACTAGGAACAAACTCAGACATTGATAAAATTCCATTCCATCCATACCACTCCTACAAAGACATACTAATACTAACCATTATAATAACTACACTATTCATTATTATATCATTTACCCCAAATATCTTTAATGACCCAGAAAACTTCTCAAAAGCTAATCCACTAGTAACACCACAACACATTAAGCCAGAATGATATTTCCTATTTGCCTATGGTATCCTACGATCAATCCCAAATAAACTAGGAGGAACAGTAGCCCTTATTCTATCCGTAACTATCCTAATAACAGCACCATTCACACACACCTCACATGTACGATCAATAACCTTTCGCCCATTAACACAACTTATATTCTGAACATTAGTAGCTACATTCATCATAATCACATGAGCCGCCACTAAACCAGTAGAACCACCATTTACTATCATTGGACAAACAACTGCTATTCTATATTTCTCATTCTTCATTATAAATCCATTACTTGGACAATTAGAAAATAAAATCTCAATCACCAACACATGCTTTAGTAGCTTACATCTTAAAGCGTTGTCCTTGTAAGACAAAGCTGGAACCACCCCTAGAGCATCAAAGAAGGACTATCCATCACTAGCCCCCAAAGCCAGCATTTTACTTAAACTACTCTTTGCCAAAAAATAAACAACTCTCCTAGGACCCCCCCCCTACCCCCCCCACATGTTTAATCCCAATTCCGACTATAATGTATCTCTTAGCTTATAGTCTTTATTTCACTATGTATAATTATACATTAATGATTTGCCTCACGCCTAATAAACGAGAATTATACTATAATTATTTGTATAAAAAAATGGTATAAACACATTAAATTTACCCCCACATTACTCAAACGTTCCATGTTATCTTCGGCTACCTATTATTAGTAATCATGACTATCCCGTTCCAAATGGCATCCCATGATGTAACCCAGCCCGTGAAATCCTCTATCCTTCCACTAAAAACACACAGTCCCGCTTCTCACGTCCATATACTGTAACTCCTCCCTTAATGTTTTTTCCAAGGCCGCTGGTTACACTCTCAAGATCATCTCAATGGTCCGGAACCACCCCGCCCTACTTGCTTTTTAAGAGGCATTTGGTCGCACCCTTTATATTGGTACATTCACCCTCATGTTCTTATCACGTATGCTCGATCCACCCCTGGTTGTCCTTTTTTTCTCTACCTTTCACCTGACACCCATATATGCTCGTTACCGTTCCCCTCACCGGGGTAGACCATCTAGTCCGGGTGGAGCTATATTCTTGGCCTAGCACATTCCCTACCCTCGGATATATTCTTTATGCTTGTTAGACATACTTTTTTTCCGACCACAAATTTTCATTATTCCCTTATTATAAATTTACCGCAATAAATACTTTTCAAACACCACATTTTTTAAAAAATTGAAAAAAACATGCGATAAAAATACAATATTCCATCCTTCCCAAAATCTCATAAAATTACCCCCACACCAACGCACTCCCCCCCATAAAAATAATTTATTATAAAAATAGCAAACACAATTTTTACAACCGGGAATTTTACTTTTTTCCCCAGAGAAAAATTTCAAATGCCAAAATACCCCCGCTACAAAAATAGTCATTTCTAGGACACTTTTTAAAATCTCCCGTGTTTTTATATAATTA